AATGAATTGCCTGATAAAAGGATTACCTTGATAGGGTAAATCATGTAATTGATATTACATTCATTATATTTAATAGAATTAAACTATTTCTAAAAGTATCAAAAACTTTTGTGCATCATACACCAAAATATAAAAAGATAAGCTAATTAAGCTACTGGGCTCATACCCCATTTATAAAGGTTCTAATCCTTTTCTTTTTAATTTTTAATAATTCATCAAAAATTGTATTTTTTGTAATTTTAATAATAGGAACACTAATTTCTATTTCAGCTAATTCTTGACTAGGAGCTTGAATAGGTTTAGAAATTAATTTATTATCTTTTATTCCCCTAATAAGAGATAATAAATTAATATCAACAGAAGCCTCATTAAAGTATTTCTTAACACAAGCATTAGCTTCTTCAGTGTTCTTATTTGCTACAATTTTATTTTTATTAAATTCAAATAAAATTAATTCTAATTTTTTAATAGAAATAATAATTTTTTCTTCTCTTCTTCTAAAAAGTGGATCTGCGCCATTCCATTTTTGATTCCCTAATGTAATAGAAGGTCTTTCTTGATTAAACGCTTTGATTTTAATAACCTGACAAAAAATTGCTCCTTTAATATTAATTTCATACATTATTTTTAAACCTTTAATTATTATTAGAATTATTTTATCTAGACTAATCGGTGCCTTAGGAGGATTAAATCAAACTTCTTTACGAAAACTAATAGCTTACTCTTCAATTAATCATTTAGGATGAATACTAGCTGCTATATATGATAGTAACTTAATGTGAATGACTTATTTTATGTTTTATACTTTTTTAACTTTTACAATAATTTTTATATTTAATATATTTAAAACATCTCATATTAATCAATTATTTACATTATCTTTTCATTCAAAAACAATAAAATTTTTTTTATTCTTTAATTTATTATCGTTAGGTGGACTTCCTCCATTTTTAGGATTTTTACCAAAATGAATAGTAATTCAATCATTAACTATAAACAATCAATTATTTTTATTAACTTTTATAGTTTTAATAACTTTAATTACACTATATTTTTATATACGTTTATCTTATAGAGCATTTATACTTAATTATCATGAAAATAATTGAATAAATAATTCTTTATATAATTCAACCTATTTAAGAATTTTTATAGTATATTCTTTTTTTTCCTCAATAGGATTATTTTTAATATTTTCTTTATATTTTATACTTTAAGGCTTTAAGTTAAAAAAACTAATAGCCTTCAAAGCTATAAATATAAGAAAAATCTTTTAAGCCTTAGTAAATATTTACTCCTTTAGAATTGCAGTCTAATGTCATTGTTGACTATAAAGCCAATTATTTATGATTAAAGAGAATAATTCTCATAAATAGATTTACAGTCTATTGCCTAAATTTCAGCCATTTAATCGCAACAATGGTTATTCTCTACTAATCATAAAGATATTGGAACTCTATACTTTATTTTCGGAGCTTGAGCAGGTATAGTAGGAACTTCACTAAGAATTCTTATTCGAGCAGAATTAGGTCATCCTGGTGCATTAATTGGTGATGATCAAATTTATAACGTAATTGTTACAGCTCATGCCTTTATTATAATTTTCTTTATAGTTATACCAATTATAATTGGAGGATTTGGAAATTGACTAGTACCAATTATACTAGGAGCTCCAGATATGGCATTCCCCCGAATGAATAATATAAGTTTCTGACTTTTACCTCCAGCATTAACATTATTACTAGTAAGCAGTATAGTAGAAAATGGAGCTGGAACAGGATGAACTGTTTACCCTCCTTTATCTTCTAATATTGCTCACGGAGGAGCTTCTGTTGATTTAGCTATTTTTTCATTACATTTAGCTGGAATCTCTTCAATTCTAGGAGCAGTAAATTTTATTACTACAGTCATTAATATACGATCAACCGGTATTACATTTGATCGAATACCTTTATTTGTGTGATCAGTAGTAATTACTGCATTACTTTTATTATTATCTTTACCTGTATTAGCTGGAGCAATTACTATATTATTAACTGATCGAAATATTAATACTTCATTCTTTGATCCAGCAGGAGGAGGAGATCCTATTCTATATCAACATTTATTTTGATTCTTTGGACATCCTGAAGTTTATATTTTAATTTTACCTGGATTTGGAATGATTTCTCATATTATTAGTCAAGAATCAGGTAAAAAGGAAACATTTGGTTCATTAGGGATAATTTATGCTATATTAGCAATTGGACTTTTAGGATTCATTGTATGAGCTCATCATATATTTACAGTAGGAATAGATGTAGATACACGAGCTTATTTTACATCAGCAACAATAATCATTGCTGTTCCAACAGGAATTAAAATTTTTAGTTGACTTGCTACTCTTTATGGAACTCAATTAAACTATTCTCCAGCCACTTTATGAGCTTTAGGGTTTGTATTTCTTTTTACAGTAGGAGGACTTACTGGAGTTGTTTTAGCTAACTCATCTATTGATATTATTCTACATGATACATACTATGTAGTAGCTCATTTCCATTATGTACTTTCAATGGGAGCCGTATTTGCTATTATGGCCGGATTTGTTCATTGATACCCTTTATTTACAGGATTAACATTAAATACAAAAATATTAAAAAGTCAATTTACTATTATATTTATAGGAGTAAATTTAACTTTCTTCCCTCAACACTTCTTAGGACTTGCGGGTATACCTCGACGATATTCTGATTATCCAGATGCTTATACAACTTGAAATGTAATTTCAACTATTGGATCAACAATTTCATTACTAGGAATTTTATTTTTCTTCTTTATTATTTGAGAAAGTTTAGCATCTCAACGTCAAGTTATATTTCCAGTTCAATTAAATTCATCTATTGAATGACTTCAAAATACCCCTCCAGCTGAACATAGTTATTCTGAATTGCCATTATTAACTAATTTCTAATATGGCAGATTAGTGCAATGGATTTAAGCTCCATATATAAAGTATTTTACTTTTATTAGAATAACTTATGTCAACATGAGCAAATTTAGGTTTACAAGATAGTTCATCCCCATTAATAGAACAATTGATTTTTTTTCATGATCATACTTTATTAATTTTAGTAATAATTACTGTTTTAGTAGGTTACTTAATAATTATATTACTATTTAACAAATATGTAAATCGATATCTTTTACATGGACAAACTATTGAAATTATTTGAACAATTTTACCAGCAATTATTTTATTATTTATTGCATTCCCTTCTCTTCGTCTTTTATATTTACTAGATGAAATTAATGAACCTTCAATTACATTAAAAACTATTGGTCATCAATGATATTGAAGTTATGAATATTCAGATTTTAATGATATTGAATTTGACTCTTATATAATTCCTACTAATGAATTATCTTTAGACAGATTCCGATTATTAGATGTAGACAATCGAGTAGTATTACCAATAAATTCTCAAATTCGAATTTTAGTAACAGCTGCAGATGTAATTCATTCTTGAACAGTACCTGCCTTAGGAGTAAAGGTTGATGGAACACCTGGACGACTAAATCAAACTAATTTCTTAATTAACCGACCAGGATTATTTTATGGACAATGTTCAGAAATTTGTGGAGCTAATCATAGCTTTATACCAATTGTTATTGAAAGAATTCCTGTAAATTATTTTATCAAATGAATTTCTAATAATATAAACTCTTCATTAGATGACTGAAAGCAAGTATTGGTCTCTTAAACCACTTTATAGTAAATTAGCACTTACTTCTAATGAAAAAATTAGTTAAATAAATAACATTAGTTTGTCAAACTAAAATTATCAATTTATTGATATTTTTTAATCCCTCAAATAGCACCAATTGGTTGATTAAGTTTATTTATTATTTTTTCTATTGCTTTTGTAATTTTTAATATAATAAATTATTATTCATTTATTCCTTCTATACCTAAATCAAGTCTTTCAGTTAAAGAACAGCCTATAAATTCATTAAATTGAAAATGATAACAAATTTATTTTCAGTATTTGATCCTTCTTCTAGTATTTTCAATTTATCATTAAATTGACTTAGAACTTTTTTAGGAATTCTAATAATTCCATCTGCATACTGACTTATACCTTCACGATACCATATTTTTTGAAATAATATTTTATTAACACTTCATAAAGAATTTAAAACTCTATTAGGACCTATAGGAGCAAATGGTTCAACTTTCCTATTTGTCTCTCTCTTTTCAATAATTTTATTTAATAATTTTATAGGATTATTCCCATATATTTTTACAAGAACAAGCCATTTAACTTTAACATTAACATTAGCTTTACCTCTATGATTAAGTTTTATACTATTTGGATGAATTAATAATACTCAACATATATTTGTTCATTTAGTTCCCCAAGGAACACCTGCTGTATTAATACCATTTATAGTATGTATTGAAACAATTAGTAATATTATTCGACCTGGAACTCTAGCAGTACGATTAACTGCTAATATAATTGCAGGACACTTACTATTAACTCTTTTAGGAAATACTGGTCCTTCAATATCTTCTATTCTACTAAGAGTATTAATTATTACTCAAATTGCCTTATTAGTATTAGAATCAGCAGTAGCTATAATTCAATCTTATGTATTTGCTGTTCTTTCTACTCTTTATTCTAGAGAAGTAAATTAATGTCAACTCACTCAAATCACCCATTCCATCTAGTAGATTATAGACCATGACCTCTAACTGCTTCAATTGGAGCAATAACAACTGTTGCTGGAATAGTTAAATGATTTCATCAATACAATATATCTTTATTCCTCTTAGGAAATATTATTACTATTTTAACTGTTTATCAATGATGACGAGATGTATCTCGTGAAGGAACTTTCCAAGGTCTTCACACTGAAGCTGTTACAACAGGTTTACGATGAGGAATAATTTTATTTATTTTATCTGAAGTTTTATTTTTTGTTTCTTTTTTTTGAGCTTTCTTTCATAGCAGATTATCCCCTTCTATTGAATTAGGAGCTATTTGACCACCAATAGGAATTACACCATTTAATCCATTCCAAATTCCATTATTAAATACTGTAATTTTATTAACTTCAGGAATTACAGTGACTTGAGCTCATCACAGATTAATGGAAGGAAATCATTCTCAAGCAGCTCAAAGTTTATTTTTCACAGTAACTTTAGGAATTTATTTTACAATTCTTCAAGCTTACGAATATATTGAAGCTCCTTTTACTATTGCCGATTCAGTTTATGGATCAACATTTTTTATAGCAACAGGATTTCATGGAATTCATGTATTAATTGGAACTACATTCTTATTAATCTGCTTAATCCGACATTTAAATAATCATTTTTCAAAAAATCATCATTTTGGGTTTGAAGCTGCTGCCTGATACTGACACTTTGTTGATATTGTATGACTTTTCCTTTATGTATCAATTTATTGATGAGGAGGTTAATTAATTATCTATATAGTATAAAAAGTATATTTGACTTCCAATCATATGGTCTATTATTAATAGTATAGATAATTTTATCAATTTTAACAATAAGCTTAATTATTATAACAATCTCTATAGTAGTAATATTATTAGCATCTATTTTATCAAAAAAAACATTAGTTGATCGAGAAAAATCTTCTCCCTTTGAATGTGGATTTGACCCAAAATCCTCCTCTCGTTTACCTTTTTCTCTACGATTTTTTTTAATTACAATTATTTTTCTAATTTTTGATGTAGAAATTGCATTAATTTTACCTATTATTTGTATTATTAAATTTTCTAACCTTTTTATATGAACAACTACATCAATTATTTTTATTTTAATTCTACTTATCGGTCTCTACCACGAATGAAATCAAGGAATATTAAACTGATCTAATTAATAGGGTTGTAGTTAATTATAACATTTGATTTGCATTCAAAAAGTATTGATTATTCAATCTACCTTGAATATGAAGCGATAAATTGCAATTAGTTTCGACCTAATCCTAGGTATAATTTACCCTTATTCTTTAATTGAAGCCAAAAAGAGGCTTATCACTGTTAATGATAGAATTGAGATTTATACTCCAATTAAAGAAGTATGATGTTCAAGAAAAAGCTGCTAACTTTTATCTTTTAATGGTTAAATTCCATTTATACTTCTTTAATTTATATAGTTTAAATAAAACATTACATTTTCATTGTAAAATTAAAAAAATTTTTTTTATAAATTACTAAAAAAAATTCACTATACTTATTCAAAGATAAATTTACCTCCCTAACATCTTCAGTGTCATACTCTAATTATAAGCTATTTGAATAAAAATAAATTATATACATATATATAACTACAATTCAAAGAATAAAAGTTAATAAATAAACCTTTAAATTATTATTTTGTAAAACTTGATTTAACTGAGAATTTTTAACTAAATTATAATATAACTGTTGACCCCCAAAATATTCAGATCAACCTTGATCAAAAGACTTAACAGCCAATTTACCAACAATTAAAGAATAACTTATAATTCCATAAGTAGAAATATAAGGTATAAATCATATAGATCCTAAAAAATAAGATGAGTTATAATTATTTAAAGCCCTATTTAAAAAAAATAAAGAAACATTAGAAATTAAATAACCTATTAACCCTCCTACAATACATACAAATAAAGTTAATAACTTCAAATATGAAGGTAAAACAACTACTATAGGTCTAGGAAAAATTAATCATCTTAATATTCTCCCTCCAAAAATTCTTAAAATTAATAAACCTATTATACTTTTTAATATAACTCAACCTTCATCATTTAATATATTTAAAGAAGAAAAATTAGAATCTCCAGTTATAGTATAATAAACTAATCGAAATGAATAACAAACTGTCAAACCAGTAGAAAAAAAATATAAAAAAAAAGAAAATATATTAATGTAAGATAAAGAAACTATTTCTAAAATTAAATCCTTTGAATAAAATCCAGCTAAAAAAGGTATTCCACATAAAGCTAAATTAGCTACATTAAAACAAGAAGAAGTCAGTGGTATTATTAATCTTAAACTACCCATTAAACGAATATCTTGACAATTATTTATATTATGAATAATAGCTCCTGCACATATAAATAATAAAGCCTTAAATAAAGCATGTGTTAATAAATGAAAAAATGCCAATTTATAATAACCTATTGATAAAATACTTATTATTAATCCTAATTGTCTTAAAGTAGATAAAGCAATAATCTTTTTCAAATCAAATTCATAATTAGCACCTAATCCTGCTATAAATATAGTTAACCCAGAAATTAATAATAAAAAATTACCTAATCAAGATCTTCTTAAAACAATATTAAATCGAATTAATAAATAAACTCCTGCCGTTACTAAAGTTGAAGAATGAACTAAAGCAGAAACAGGTGTTGGAGCAGCCATTGCAGCAGGTAATCAAGAAGAAAAAGGAATTTGAGCACTTTTAGTTATTGCAGCTAATATAACTAATCTACCAATAATTAATATTTCTAAATCAGTTTTTATAACTTCTAAATAAAATACATAATTTCAACTTCCATAATTTAATATTCAAGCAATTGCTAATAATAAAGCTACATCACCAATTCGATTAGATAATGCTGTTAACATACCAGCATTATAAGATTTTACATTTTGAAAATAAATTACTAAACAATAAGAAACAAGACCTAATCCATCTCATCCTAATAAAATTCTAATTAAATTAGGACTAATAATTAATAATATTATTGAACTAACAAATATTAATACTAATATAATAAAACGATTAATTTTATAATCTCTACTTATATATTCTTTTCTATAAAAAATTACTAAAGAAGAAATTATTAACACAAATGATATAAAAACTAAACTTATTCAATCAAATAATAAAGTTATTACAATATTTATCGAATTAAAAGAAACTACTTCTCATTCAATAAAAATTCTATAATCATTCATAATAAAAATAATTCCTAATAAAAAACTAGATAATCTAAAAAAAAATAATCTAATAAATCTAATTGTACAAATTGATAAATATTTCACGGTTTAAAGAGAATAATTCTCATCAATGACACCACAAATCAATATTTTAATTAAACTATTTAAACATAATCATAATATACATATATCTCCCTTTAAAATTAATAAATTTAAAGGTAATCAATGCAAAAATAAAAGCAAAAACTCTCGAACAGAACCCCCACTAAATGAATAAGCCCCAGAAAAAATTTTTCCATGTTGTCTGTATGCATATAAATACAAGGTATAAGCAGCTCTAAAAAATGATAATAATGATAATATTAATATTGAAACTCAAGATCAACTAACAATTCTGTTAATTAAAGAAATTTCACCTAATAAATTTAATGTAGGAGGAGCAGCTATATTAGCAGAACTTAATAAAAATCATCATAAAGCCATAGAAGGTATAAAATTTAATAAACCCTTATTAATCAATAATCTTCGACTACCTAACCGTTCATAAGAAATATTAGCTAAACAAAATAATCCAGAAGAACATAATCCATGAGCAATTATTAAAGTATATGAACCACAAATCCCAGAATAAGTTATTGTTATTAATCCAGCTAAAACAATTCCTATATGAGCTACTGATGAATAAGCAATTAAAGCCCTCAAATCTGTTTGACGTAAACAAATTAAACTAACTAATACACCTCCTACTAATCTAATTCTAACTCAAATATAATTAAATTTTAAACCTATTAATTGTATAAAAGATAAAACCCGTAATAAACCATACCCCCCCAATTTTAATATAATTCCAGCCAAAATTATAGATCCAGAAACAGGAGCTTCTACATGAGCCTTAGGAAGTCATAAATGAACTAAAAATATAGGTATTTTTACTAAAAAAGCTATCACTAATGAAAAGTATAAAATTTCTAATTCAAATATATAATTATTTAATAAATAAAAATTTATAGTACCCGTAACCCTATAGGTATAAAAAATACCTACTAATATAGGTAAAGAAACTAATAAAGTATAAAACAATAAATAAACACCAGCTTGCAAACGTTCAGGCTGATATCCCCAACCTAAAATAAGAAATAAAGTAGGAATAAGTCTTCTTTCAAAAAATAAATAAAATATAAATAAACTTATTCTTCTAAAAGTTAATACTAATATAATTAATAATAAAATAATATTAATTAAAAATAAATTTACATAATTATTATATTTATAAACAGATTCTCTAGCCATTAATATTAAAGAAACAATTCATAAACTTAATAGAATTAAACCATAAGAAATTATATCACAACCAAAAAAATAAGAAACAGATATAAAATAATTTCTGTATATATTTATTAAAATAAAAATAAATCTTAATAAAAATAAAAAACTTTGAACCATTCAATATGTATTATGTAATAAACATAAAGGAAATAAAAATAAAATAAAAATAATAATTTTTAACATTGTAAAACATTAAATCTTTGAAAATAATCATTACCATGAGTACGAATTATTCTTACTAAAATAGAAAGACCTAATGCCCCTTCACATACTCTAAAAGTTAAAAATATTATTCTAAAAAAAAATTCAAAATTAAGTATATTTAAATAAATAAATAATAATAAAAATAATCTTAAAACAATATATTCTAATCTTAATAATATAGATAATAAATGCTTACGATTTGACACAAAAGTAAACACTCCTATAATAAATAAAATACTCGATAAAATTCAATTTAGAATTATTAACATTAGTTTTAATAGTTTAATAAAAACATTGGTCTTGTAAACCAAAAATAAGAGATATTCTTTTAAAACTTCAAGAGAAAAGAAATTTCTTTATCATTAATCCCCAAAATTAATATTTTAATTAAACTACCTCTTGATATTATACAATGAATTTTATTAACATTATTACTTATCTTCAATTTCATTTTTTTTAACATAAAACACCCATTAGCTATAGGATTAACCTTATTAATCCAAACAACATTAATTTGTCTTACATCAGGATTAATAACTAAAACATTCTGATTTTCTTACATTTTATTTTTAGTATTCTTAGGAGGAATATTAGTGCTATTTATTTATGTTACATCCTTAGCTTCTAATGAAATATTTTCATTCTCAATCAAGTTAATAATAACAACAATTATTATATTTTTATTAAGAATTTCTATTTTAATTTTTGTTGATAAAAATATTCTAACACAATATTCTAATTTAGAAACTAAATCAATTTTTGATATAAATACATATATTATAGAAAATTCTATATCTCTTATAAAATTATATAATTACCCAACTAATTTATTAACTATTATATTAATAAACTATTTATTAATTACCCTAATTGCTGTAGTTAAAATTACTAAACTATTTAAGGGACCTTTACGACCTATATTTAACTAATGAATAAACCCTTACGAGTAAAACACCCTATTCTTAGAATTGCAAATGGAGCTCTAGTAGATCTTCCAGCACCTATCAATATTTCTGCATGATGAAATTTTGGATCTCTTTTATTTTTATGTCTAATAATTCAAATTCTTACTGGACTATTCCTAGCTATACATTATACAGCAGACATTAATTTAGCTTTTAATAGAGTTAATCATATTTGTCGAGATGTAAACTATGGTTGATTACTACGAACTATACATGCTAATGGTGCATCATTCTTTTTTATTTGCATTTATTTACATGTTGGACGAGGAATTTACTATGGATCTTATTTATTTACTCCTACTTGATTAGTAGGAGTAATTATTTTATTTTTAGTTATAGGAACTGCTTTTATAGGATATGTTTTACCATGAGGACAAATATCTTTTTGAGGAGCTACTGTAATTACTAATTTACTCTCAGCTATCCCCTATTTAGGAATTGACCTAGTTCAATGAGTATGAGGAGGATTTGCTGTTGATAATGCAACTCTTACTCGATTTTTTACCTTTCATTTTATTTTACCTTTTATTGTTCTTGCAATAACAATAATTCATATTTTATTCCTTCATGAAACAGGTTCTAATAATCCTATAGGATTAAATTCAAATATTGATAAAATTCCATTTCACCCATATTTTACATTTAAGGATATTGTAGGATTTATTGTAATAACAATAATTCTAATTCTATTGGTTTTAATTAACCCTTATCTTTTAGGAGACCCTGATAATTTCATCCCAGCTAACCCTTTAGTAACACCAGTCCATATTCAACCTGAATGATATTTTTTATTTGCATATGCAATTTTACGTTCTATTCCTAATAAACTAGGAGGAGTAATTGCTCTTGTATTATCTATTGCTATTTTAGCTATTCTACCATTCTATCATTTAAGTAAATTCCGAGGAATTCAATTTTACCCAATTAACCAAATTTTATTTTGATTAATAACAGTTACTGTAATCTTATTAACATGAATTGGAGCCCGACCAGTTGAAGAACCTTATGTTTTAATTGGACAAATCTTAACAGTAGTATACTTTTCTTATTTCATATTTAATCCATTAATTATCAAATGATGAGATAATCTATTAAACTAGTTAATGAGCTTGAAATAAGCATATGTTTTGAAAACATAAGATAGAAATTAAATTTTCTATTAACTTTACTAAAAAAAATTACCTAGATTAAGTAAATTAAAAAAACCTTAAAACCAACAAAAAATAATAAAAAATTTAATGAAAAAGGTAAAAATCTCTTTCAAGCTAAGTATATTAATTTATCATATCGAAATCGAGGTAAAGTTCCACGAACTCAAATAAATATAAAAGAAATAAAAGTTAACTTTACATAAAATAATAAAGAAAATACATCTCTACCTAAAAATATTACACAAAATAATATTCTTATAAATAAAATTCTAGCATATTCGGCTAAAAAAATTAATGCAAATCCTCCTCTTCTATATTCTACATTAAACCCAGACACTAATTCAGACTCTCCTTCTGCAAAATCAAAAGGAGTACGATTAGTTTCAGCTAAAGAAATACTAAATCAAACTAAAGCCATTGGAAATATAATAAATAAAAATCAAATAAATAACTGATATTTATAAAATATTAATATATTATAACCTCCAATTAAAAAAACAAAACTCAATAAAACCAAAGCTAATCTTACTTCATAAGAAATAGTTTGAGCAACTGCTCGTAATCCCCCTAATAAAGCATAATTAGAATTAGAAGATCAACCAGCAATTATCACTGTATACACCCCTAAACTAGTACAACATAAAAAAAACAATAAACCTAAATTAAAAGAAAATAATTTTACAAATAAAGGTATACATATTCAAACTAATAAAGAAAGAAACAAAGAAAAAATAGGAGAAAAATAATAAGAAATATAATTTGATAATAAAGGATAAGTCTGTTCCTTAGTAAATAATTTGATTGCATCACAAAAAGGTTGAGGAATACCTGCAATACCTACCTTATTAGGACCCTTACGAATTTGAATATATCCTAAAACTTTACGCTCTAAAAGAGTTAAAAATGCTACTCTCACTAATACAAAAATAATTAATAATAAACTACCAACAATAAATAATAAATTTTCTACAAAAAACAAGTACTATTTGTGATAAAATTCACATAAATAAATTCTAAATTTATTGCACTAATCTGCCAAAATAGTATAAATTAATTATATTCAATATTAAAATAATTATTTATTAAATATTAGGTCCTTTCGTACTGAAATATTTTTATTTTTTAAAGATAGAAACCAACCTGGCTTACGCCGGTTTGAACTCAGATCATGTAAGAATTTAAAAGTCGAACAGACTTAAAATTTAAGCGGCTACACCTAAAATTATATCTTAATCCAACATCGAGGTCGCAATCTTTTTTATCGATATGAACTCTCCAAAAAAATTACGCTGTTATCCCTAAAGTAACTTATTTTTTTAATCGTTATTAACGGATCAATTATTCATAAATTAATGACTTTAAAAATTAAAAGTTAATTAAATTTTAATATCACCCCAATAAAATACAATCAACTATTATAATAAAAAAAATCTACAAAATTCTAATAATCTATATATATAAAGATTTATAGGGTCTTCTCGTCTTTTAATTTTATTTTAGCTTTTTGACTAAAAAATAAAATTCTATTATAAATTTTTATGAAACAGTTAATATCTCGTCCAACCATTCATACCAGCCTTCAATTAAAAGACTAATGATTATGCTACCTTTGCACAGTTAGTATACTGCGGCCATTTAAATTATTCAGTGGGCAGGCTAGACTTTTAAAAAAATTCAAAAAGACATGTTTTTGTTAAACAGGCGAACATTATTTTTGCCGAGTTCTTTATAAAAACTTATCAATTAATTATATTTATACAATATAATATACTAATTTTATCATTATTTTTTTATTTTTATAATTAAAATAAATACTTTAATACATAATTAAAATTAAATAAATAATTATTGTAATAAAATAAATTATAACAATTTCATTAATAATAGCTATTTCTAAGCTTATATTTATTAAATTATTTAACAATTTTTAATAATTTATTTTATAGCTTATCCCATAAAATATTAAAATTAAATAATTATTTAATTAATATATTTAATTAAATAATATAAAATTTCTAAATTAAATTTATTTCTTAAAGAACTAGATACCTTTAAAAACGAATAACATTTCATTTCTAATATATTATATAAAATAATTTTGTCACATTAACTTTTATAATATATTAACTCTTTTAAAATCGAGAAAATTATACTAAATAATCTTTATTTAATAAACCCTGATACACAAGGTACAATAAATTAAATTTTCTTTTAAAATATTAATTTTTCAAATTATTTCAATTTTCTTTCACAATACTATTTAACTATAATTAAAATTATTTTTTCTTTATAAAATACTCAAACAAACCTTTTAATAATTATTTTTAATAACTTATGATATAAAAAAAAAATTTTAATAAATAAAATATAATCAATTTATATTGATTTGCACAAAAATCTTTTCAATGTAAATGAAATGCTTTACTGAATAAGCTTTAAATTGCATTCTAGGTACACTTTCCAGTACATCTACTATGTTACGACTTATCTTACCTTAGTAATAAGAGTGACGGGCGATGTGTGCATATTTTAGAGCTAAAATCAAATTATTAATCTATATAATTTTACTATCAAATCCACTTTCAATAAATTTTTCAAATTTATATCCATTTAAATAATTTTATTGTAACCCATCAATACTTAAATATAAGCTACACCTTGATCTGATATATTTTCTTTTTTAAAATCTTGAAAATTATCTTTCTTATAAAATATTCTAATAACGACGGTATATAAACTGAATACAAACTTAAGTAAGGTCCATCGTGGAGTATCGATTACAAGACAGGTTCCTCTGAATAGACTAAAATACCGCCAAATTTTTTAAGTTTCAAGAACATAACTATTACTACCTTAGCTTTTAAAGATACATTTTAAATAATAGGGTATCTAATCCTAGTTTATAAATAAAATTTCTAAGCTTTAATTACTTTATTTAAAATTATTATAAATTTAAAATTTCACCTAATAAATTTACTTTTAATTCATAAATAATCAATTTAACTCAAACTAAAAAAATTTATTTGCATTATTCGTATAACCGCGGCTGCTGGCACAAATTTAGCCAATACTCTTCAATATTACTATTTCTAAGTTTCCTTAATTAATAATATTAATTACTGCGATTAATAAAAAAATTATTTACTATTAAAATAAATAAAAATTCTCACAAAAATTTACATATAAATTAAACTGATAATAAATTCACAAGCCAAAATAAAACTTTATACATTAAAATAAAATTTTATAATAAATAATTATAATAAATTAAATATTACTAAATAAATTAATTTAGTAAAAAAAATTATAAACTAAATTTTTATACAAAAATAAAACATGAAAACTCTATTATTACG